AAAAATAAAATTCAATGAGGACTTGGTTCATCCGACACGTACACGTCATGGGCATCCCGCCTTTCTATGTTCTATAGACTTGTATGTAACTATTGAGAGTGAAGATATTCTACATAATGTGAATATTCCACCCAAAAGTTTGCTTTTAGTTCAAAACGATCAATATGTAGAATCAGAACAAGTAATTGCTGAGATTCGCGCAGGAATATCCACTTTGAATTTTAAAGAGAAGGTTCGAAAACATATTTATTCTGATTCAGACGGAGAAATGCACTGGAGTACCGATGTCTATCATGCACCCGAATTTACATATGGTAATGTTCATCTATTACCAAAAACAAGTCATTTATGGATATTATTAGGAGGGCCGTGCAGGTCCAGTCTAGTCTACCTTTCGATCCACAAGGATCAGGATCAAATGAATGCGCATTCTCTTTCTGGCAAGCGAAGATATACTTCTAACCTCTCAGTAACCAATGATCAGGCGAGGCAGAAATTGTTTAGTTCGGATTTTTATGGTCAAAAAGAAGATAGGATTCCTGATTATTCAGACCTTAATCGAATCATATGTACTGGTCAGTATAATCTCGTATATTCGCCTATTCTTCACGGGAATTCTGATTTATTGTCAAAAAGGCGAAGAAATAAATTCATCATTCCACTACACTCGATTCAAGAACTCGAGAATGAACTAATGCCCTGTTCAGGTATCTCGATTGAAATCCCCGTAAATGGTATTTTCCGTCGAAATAGTATTCTTGCTTATTTCGATGATCCTCGATACAGAAGAAAGAGTTCGGGCATTATTAAATATGGGACTATAGAAACGCATTCAGTCATCAAAAAAGAGGATTTGATTGAGTATCGAGGAGTCAAGGAATTTAGGCCAAAATACCAAATGAAAGTAGATCGATTTTTTTTCATTCCTGAAGAGGTGCATATCTTGCCCGGATCTTCTTCCATAATGGTACGGAACAATAGTATCGTTGGGGTCGATACACAAATCACCTTAAATCTAAGAAGCCGAGTCGGTGGGTTGGTCCGGGTGGAGAGAAAAAAAAAACGAATTGAACTGAAAATCTTTTCTGGAGATATCCATTTTCCTGGAGAGACGGATAAGATATCCAGACATACCGGCGTTTTGATACCACCAGGAACAGGAAAAAGAAATTCCAAGGAATACAAAAAAGTTAAAAATTGGATCTATGTCCAACGAATTACACCTAGTAAGAAAAGGTTTTTTGTTTTAGTTCGACCTGTCGTCACATATGAAATAACGGACGGTATAAATTTAGGAACCCTTTTTCCACCGGATCCATTGCAGGAAAGGGATAATGTGCAACTTCGAATTGTCAATTATATCCTTTATGGAAATGGCAAACCGATTCGAGGAATTTCTGACACAAGTATTCAATTAGTTCGGACTTGTTTAGTATTGAATTGGAACCAAGACAAAAAAAGTTCTTCTTGCGAAGAAGCCCGTGCTTCTTTTGTTGAAATAAGGACAAATGGTTTGATTCGACATTTCCTAAGAATCAACTTAGTGAAATCCCCTATTTCGTATATCGGAAAAAGGAATGATCCGTCGGGGTCAGGATTGCTCTCTGATAATGGATCAGATTGTACCAATATCAACCCCTTTTCTGCCATTTATTCCTATTCCAAGGCAAAAATTCAACAATCTCTTAACCAACCTCAAGGAACTATTCATACGTTGTTGAATAGAAATAAGGAATGTCAGTCGTTGATAATTTTGTCAGCAGCCAATTGTTCTCGAATGGAGCCATTCAAAGATGTAAAATATCACAGTGTGATAAAAGAATCAATTAAAAAAGATCCCCTAATTCCAATTAGGAATTCATTGGGCCCTTTAGGAACATGCCTTCCAATTGAGAATTTTTATTCATCTTACCATTTAATAACTCATAATCAGATCTTAGTAACTAAATATTTGCAACTTGACAATTTAAAACAGACTTTTCAAGTGATTAAATTAAAATATTATTTAATGGATGAAAATGGAAAAATTTATAATCCCGATCCATGCCGTAACATTATTTTAAATCCATTCAATTTGAATTGGTCTTTTCTCCATCACAATTATTGTGCAGAGACATCTAAAATAATTAGTCTTGGACAGTTTATTTGTGAAAATGTATGTATAGCCAAAAATGGACCGCCCCTCAAATCGGGTCAAGTTATACTTGTTCAAGTTGACTCGATAGTGATACGATCAGCTAAGCCTTATTTGGCCACCCCCGGAGCAACTGTTCATGGCCATTATGGGGAAACCCTTTACGAAGGAGATACATTAGTTACATTTATATATGAAAAATCGAGATCTGGTGATATAACACAGGGTCTTCCAAAAGTAGAACAGGTCTTAGAAGTGCGTTCGATTGATTCAATATCCATGAATCTAGAAAAGAGGGTTGAGAGTTGGAACAAATGTATACCAAGAATTCTTGGAATTCCTTGGGGATTCTTGATTGGTGCTGAG